ATAATAAGAAATTCTCAATTTCTAGTAAAAATTTCTTATTATTAACTCGTGAATTTGATACCGAATCAACTTCTAATTTTCATTTAAATCCTTGTTTATTGCCAAACCAAGAAGAAGTAAAAATAGATTTCAAAAAAGAAATAGAATTTTTCCAAAAATTTTTAAAGACCGTTCAATACCATGCTAATCTCAATAAAATTACAAAAGAATCTATTGGAATAAAAGAAATCAGTAAAAAACTTCCCCGGCGGTCATATGAATTAATCACCGAATTGGAACAAAAATCAGGAAAATACCAACAGAAGCGGTCGGTTGAGCATCAAGTTCGCTCAAGAAAAGCCAAACGTGTAGTGATTTTCACTGTTATTAAGGAAAACACTGATACTAATAGTAATAAAGATACTAAAAAAAATAAAGCTACTAATCCCGAAGATCTAAGAAACCAAGTAGCTTTGATACGGTATTCCCAACAATCCGATTTTCGCCGGGGAATAATTAAAGGTTCTATCCGCGCTCAAAGACGTAAAATTAGTATGTTGGAACCATTTCAAGCAAATGTACATTCTCCTCTTTTTTTGGATAGAATAAAAAAATCACCTCGGTTTTCATTTAATAGATCCGGACTTATTAAAATAATTTTTCCAAGTTGGATACACAATCGAATTGACTTCAAAATTTTAGAAAATAAGGATGAAGAAACAAAAAAAGAACATAAAAAAGAAACGGATAAAAAAGAAGAGAACAGACGACAAGAGCAAACTCGGTTAGGTATGGCTGCAGTATGGGATACCATTCCACTTGCACAAGTAATAAGAGGTTTGATTCTAATAACTCAATCGAATTTTAGAAAATATATTCTATTGCCTTCATTGATAATAGCAAAAAACATTGGCCGTATAATTTTATTGCAAATTCCTGAATGGTTTGAGGATCTACAAGAATGGAATAGAGAACTGCATATTAAATGTACATATAATGGTGTTCAATTATCGGAAACTGAATTTCCGAAAAATTGGTTAAGAGATGGTATTCAGATAAAAATCCTATTTCCTTTCTACCTGAAACCTTGGCACAGATCTAAACGACGACCCTATCGTAGAAATCTAACACAAAACAAAAAAGAAAAAAATGATTTTTGTTTTTTAACAGTTTCGGGAATGCAAACAGATGTTCCTTTTGGTTCTCCTCAACAACGATCTTCCTTTTTTAAACCTATTTTTAAGGAATTGGAAACAAAGATTAGAAAATCTAAAAATATCTATTTCTTAGTTCGAAAAACTTTAAGCGGAAAGATGAAATTAGTTTCAAAACAAATAAAAATTTGGGTTATACAAAATTTATTTATTAGAAAAAAAAAAATCAAAGTATTTTCAAAATTAAATCCAATCTTATTCTTTAGCGTAAGCGAGGTCTATAAATCGAATCAAACGAAAAACAACAAAGATTCTACAAGCATCCCTGAGATAATTTCTGAATCATTGATTAGTCAAATTCAATCTTCAAACCGGACAATGACAGAAAATAAAAGCAAGGATCTGACTGCTAGGGCAATCACAATCTGGAATCAAATAGAAAGAATGACAAAAGAAAAAAAAAAACACACAAAAATATATATTAGTGCTAACAAAAAAATTTATAAAGATAAAAATTTAGAATCTTCAAATCTTTTTTTGGAAATAATAAAACGGAGAAATGTTCGATTAATCTCGAAAATATATTTATTTCTAAATCCTTTTTTTGAAAGAATATACACAAATCCTGTTTTGTCTATCATTAATCTTTCCAAAGCCATTAGACAACTTTTTCTCGACTCAATAAACAAATTTAAATTTATCAAGAAATTCATAAATATTAATGAAACAGATCAAGAAAGAGTTAATAAAAAAAACGAAAATCCAATTCACTTTATTTCAATTATTTCAACTATACAAAAGTCAATTAATACTATTAAAAATCAAACAAATTCACAAAAATGTTGCTACTTATCCTACTTGTCACAAGCATATGTATTTTACAACTTATCGAAAATTCAAGGTAATTTTTTGGATAAATTTAAACATGTTTTTAAATATCACAATTACGGAATTCCTTTTTTTGTTAAGACTAATGAAGAGATAATTCATTTGGAATTAAATCATGAAAAACGCTTCAATTATGGAACAAATCGCTGGAAAAACTGGTTAAAGAAATTAAAACGATATCATCAATACAATTTATCTAAGATTCGATGGTTTGGATTATTATCCAAAGGGTTGAGAAATTTTATTTCTCAACACCCTATGGCTCAAAATTGCAAAAGGGGTTCATATGAAAAAGATGGATTAATCTCGTTCAAAAAACAAAATGCTGTTGAGGCCGATTTCTTAGGGAATCAAAAAGATAATTTAAAAAAAAATTCTCGATATGATCTTTTATCATATCAATCTATTAATTCTAAAAATGAAAATCAAAGGGACTCACTCATTTATGGATCACCTTTTGAAACACAAGTAAATAGAAAACAAGATAGTTATTCCAACTTAAACACGCATAAATACAACTTTTTTGATATATGGGGAAGGAGTCCTATTACTAATTATATAGGAAAGAGCGATATAAAATATATGGAAAAAAACCCCGACAGAAAATATTTTGATTGGAAAACTCTCCATTTTGATCTTAGACAAAAGATCATTATTGAGTACTGGATCAAGGTCGATACTAAGAGTAATCAAAATACTAAGATTAAGACTAACAATTATCAAATAACTAATAAAATTGTTACAAAAACCCTTTTTTATCTCGCGTTTCCGAAAAAACCTAAAATCAAGGTACCAAAAAAAAAAAAAACTTTTTTAGATTGGACGGGAATAAATGAAGAAATACGAAAGTGTCCCATCTCAACCCTAGACTTTTGTTTCTTCCCAGAAATTTTGAGACTTTCTAATCTCTATAAAATGAAACCCTGGGTTATACCAAGTAAAGTATTTCTTTTACGAAGGAAGCTAAATGAAAATGTTCGTCGGGAAAATAAAAACATCGTTGACAACAAAAAAGTTGAATGTGTTATACCGTCTAAAAAAAAAAATCTAAATCAAAAAGAAAAAGAAATTCCGAAAGAAAAAGAAATTCCGTCAAACCAAATTGAAAGAGATCTTAGATCAGATGTACAAAAACGGGTGAATCTTGAATCCCACTCCTCAACAAATCATCAAAAAGATATTGAAAAACATTATGGAGGATCGAAGGTAAAGGGGGGTAAAAACAAAAAAAAATACAAAAGCAAGACAGAAGCAGAACTCGATTTATTGTTGAAACGTTCTTTACTTTTTCAATTGAGGTGGGATAATACCTTGAATCAACGAATGATGAATAATATCAAAATATATTGTCTACTGCTTAGACTGTTAAATCCGAGAAAAATTGTTATATCTTCGATTCAGCGAAGAGAAATGACCTTGGATATACTGATAATTCAGAAGAATTTCTGTGTTGTAGAATTGATCAAAAGAGGGGTATTAATTATCGAACCCGCCCGTCTGTCTGTAAAAAATGATAGATATTTTATTCTGTATCAAACTTTATCTATTTCATTAGTTCATAAAAATAAGCACAAAAATAATCAAAGATACATAGAACAAGCAGATAGTGATAATACATTTTTTGATTTACTTGCTCCTGAAACTATTTTACCTCATAAATATCGTAGAGAGTTTAGAATGAAAATGAGTTTCAATTCTAAAAATAAGAATAAAAATCTAGGATTTTGCATCGCGAACAACCGTAGTCAATTTGTTGACAAACATAAGCATCTTGATAAAGAGAAGAATGAATTAATTAAAGTCAAATTTTTGACTTGCTCTAATTATCGATTAGAGGATTTAGCTTGTATGAATCGCTATTGGTTTGATACAAATAATGGCAGCCGTTTCAGTATGTTAAGAATATATATGTATTCCGGGTTGAAACGTTGTTGGTAGCACCTTTTTCCTATATATATTATATCCTATCCCTATTGCACAAAGAAATTCAAGTTGTTGTATATACCACAGTAAAATTACTAACATTCTTCTTACTCATCAGTTAAATCCATATCGTTAAAAAAATTGGAAGAGGGAAAATCTTTTATGATTAAAAATGTATTGATTTCGATTAGCTCTAAAGAAAAAAATAGAGGGTCTGTTGAATTCCAAATATTAAGTTTTACAAATAAGATACGAAGGCTTACTTCACACTTAGAATTGCATAAAAAAGATTTTTTATCTCAGAGAGGGTTGCGAAAAATTTTAGGAAAACGTCAACGGTTGTTGGCTTATTTGTCAAAAAAAAATAGAGCACATTATAAAGAATTAATTGGTCAATTGAATATTCGAGAGACAAAAATTCATTAATTGAAAAATTCATGTTGTTTTAAGTGCTTATGTTTTTTATTCTTTAATTTTTTATTTTCAATTTTTATTAATTTCTTTTGACTTTCAGCAATTCATGGAAGAATGAATCAAAAAAAACTTATGACTGGGCCAGATACAAGAAAAGACCTTATGATAGTAAATATGGGTCCTCACCACCCATCAATGCATGGTGTTCTTAGGTTCATCGTTACTCTAGACGGCGAAAATGTTGTTGACTGTGAGCCGATATTGGGTTATTTACATAGAGGGATGGAGAAAATTGCGGAAAATCGAACAATTTTACAATATTTACCTTATGTCACACGCTGGGATTATTTAGCGACTATGTTCACAGAAGCAATAACGGTAAATGGTCCCGAACAGTTAGGAAATATTCAAGTACCTAAAAGAGCTAGTTATATCCGAGTCATTATGTTGGAGTTAAGTCGTCTAGCTTCACATTTGTTATGGCTCGGGCCCTTTATGGCAGATATTGGCGCACAAACCCCTTTCTTCTATATTTTTCGAGAAAGAGAATTGATTTATGATTTATTCGAGGCTGCTACAGGTATGCGAATGATGCATAATTATTTTCGTATCGGAGGAGTAGCTGCTGATTTACCTTATGGCTGGATAGATAAATGTTTGGATTTTTGTGAGTTTTTTTTAACAGGGGTTACTGAGTACAAAAGACTTATTACACGTAATCCCATTTTTTTAGAACGAGTTGAGGGTGTAGGTATTATTCGTGGAAAAGAAGCATTAAATTGGGGTTTATCAGGACCAATGTTACGAGCTTCCGGAATAAAATGGGATCTTCGTAAAGTTGATCGTTATGAATGTTACGACGAATTAGATTGGGAGGTTCAATGGCAAAAAGAAGGGGATTCATTAGCTCGTTATTTAGTACGAATCGGAGAAATGACAGAATCCGTAAAAATTATACAACAGGTTCTGGAAGGACTTCCAGGGGGACCCTGTGAGAATTTAGAAATCCGGCGCTTTGATAGAGTAAAAGATACCGACTGGAATGGTTTTGAATATCGATTTATTAGTAAAAAACCCTCTCCAACCTTTGAATTGTCGAAACAAGAACTTTATGTGAGAGTTGAAGCCCCAAAAGGCGAATTAGGAATTTTTCTAATAGGAGATCGGAGTGTTTTTCCTTGGAGATGTAAAATACGCCCGCCGGGTTTTATCAATTTGCAAATTCTTCCTCGGTTAGTTAAAAGAATGAAATTGGCTGATATTATGACGATACTAGGGAGCATAGATATCATTATGGGAGAAATTGATCGTTAAAATGATAATGGATACAACAGAAATACAAGCTATCAACTCTTTTTACAGATTCGACTCCTTACTCTATTTTAAAGGGGTATATAGAATCATATGGCCGCTTGTCCCTATTTTTACTCTTATATTAGGAATCATAACAGGTGTACTAGTAATTGTTTGGTTGGAAAGAGAAATATCCGCAGGTATACAACAACGTATTGGACCTGAATATGCGGGCCCCTTAGGAATTCTTCAAGCTATAGCAGATGGTACAAAACTGCTTTTCAAAGAGAACCTTCTTCCATCTAGAGGGGATACTCACTTATTCAGTATCGGACCATCCATCGCAGTTGTAGCAGTTTTACTAAGTTATTCAGTAATTCCTTTTGGCTACCACCTTGTTCTAGCCAATCTTAGTATTGGTGTTTTTCTATGGATGGCTATTTCAAGCATTGTTCCCATTGGACTTCTTATGTCGGGATATGGATCAAATAATAAATATTCCTTTTTAGGTGGTCTACGAGCCGCTGCTCAATCAATTAGTTATGAAATACCATTAACTTTGTGTGTACTATCAATATCTCTACGTGCGATTCGGTGAAATAAAGAATTTCACCTACTCTTTCTTTTGAATTCTAATAAGAATAAGAAAGTCAAGTTAAATAGGTTGATTTTCTATTTTTTCTTTGATCATTCGGGTTGATGAATCAAAGCCAATAGTTATATGGGTGAAAGAAAACGACTTTTAATTTTGCAGTAAAGGATTGATTCTCATTTCCTATGTACAAGGATTAAGTAAAAGTAAACATAAGTAGTAGAGACTGTTTACCCCAAGACCTTACCCCAGGATTGGTTGTTTATTCATCACTTCTTGAAGCGGGTTTAAAAGATCGATTCTCTGTAGTTTTTTTCTATTAGCATAAGTATATAAGTATATAAAAAAAATTAAGGTTGAACAAAATTAAGTGAATGGATAGGAAGACTAAGATACACAAAGGATTAGTAATGAGAATTCTCTAAGTTATGCGCGAGAACATTTCTATACATAAAAGGAATTTGAATTGGGACTTTTAGTTGGTAGAAATGATCAAGAAGTACTACCCACGATTCCGATTCAGAGTATGCTCCTATCCGTCGATTAAAAAAATAACTATTACGAACGAAGTAATCTTTTACTTTTTGTAAAATCCCCTTCTCTGAGAAAAAGACAAGATAAATTCCGAAGCATTTTAATATTAAATTAAATAATAAAAAAATATAGCAAACAGAATTCCGTTGATTTAATTCGGGACCTTAGGAGAAGTTTTAACTCTATCCTACAAAAAAATAATAATGAAATGTCCTTATATTTAGCTGTGATCTTTGAGGAGCCGTATGAGGTAAAAATCTCATGTACGGTTTTGGAATAGCGATGAAAACGGTGTAGTTCTGATCGACTATAATTATCTAATAGTTCAAGTACAGTTGATATAGTTGAAGCGCAGGCAAAATATGGTTTTTGGGGATGGAATCTGTGGCGTCAACCTATAGGATTTATCATTTTTTTAATTTCTGCTCTAGCCGAGTGCGAGAGATTACCTTTTGATTTACCAGAAGCAGAAGAAGAGTTAGTAGCCGGTTATCAAACCGAATATTCCGGCATCAAATTTGGTTTATTTTACCTTGCTTCTTATCTGAATCTACTAGTTTCTTCATTCTTTGTAACAGTTATTTACTTCGGAGGTTGGAATCTTTCGATTCCCTATCTATTTGTTCCTGACATTTTTTTCATAAATAAACCGGGGAAAGTCTTTAGAACTATAATCAGTATCTTTATTACATTAGGTAAAACTTACTTATTCTTATTCATTTTTATTGCCACAAGATGGACTTTACCAAGGCTCAGAATGGACCAACTATTAAATCTTGGTTGGAAATTTCTTTTACCTATTTCTCTAGGTAATCTACTATTAACAACCTCGTTTCACCTTCTTTCACTCTAAGGTATAAGGTATTAGAATAGTTTCTTATTCATGACTTGTCTCAAGCAAGAGAAAGAAATAAGTATTTTGAATTTATACATATTCACAATATGTTCCCTATGTTAACTGAGTTGATGAATTATGGTGAACAAACAATACGAGCGGCTCGGTATGTAGGTCAAGGTTTCACAATTACTCTGTCTCATGTGAATCGTTTACCGATAACTATTCAATACCCTTATGAAAAACTGATCACATCGGAACGTTTCCGGGGTCGCATCCACTTTGAATTTGATAAATGCATCGCTTGTGAAGTATGTGTTCGTGTATGTCCTATTGATCTACCTGTTGTAGATTGGAAATTGGAAAGTAATATTCGAAAGAAACGATTATTAAATTACAGTATTGATTTTGGAATCTGCATTTTTTGTGGTAATTGTGTCGAGTATTGTCCGACAAATTGTTTATCAATGACTGAAGAATATGAACTTTCAACCTATGATCGTCATGAATTGAATCATAATCAAATTGCTTTAGGTCGGTTACCGATATCAGTAATTGACGATTACACAATTCGAACAATTTCAAATTCACCTCCAATAAAAAATGTATAAACCTTCTGAAAAAATAAGAAAAAAGGGAAAAAGGTTTTGTTTGATCAATCAAGATATTGGCTAAAATCTTTATTTCAAATGATTTGAAAATATATATTTTCAAATTCTTTTTTTTTTTTTAGAGGTCTAATTATCTAATTACAATGCCCCAAGAACACTATCTACATCAAGACCCGTTCAACTTTTATTGCATTGAGTTTTAATTTTATTTAATTTTAATTAAGTTAAGAAGTATCATAAATCTAAAACAAATAGAGTCTATTCTTTTTTATTTTTCCTGGTCAGGTCAATCAAGTCATGAAATACTTTGATTTCTATCTTTTTAAATTAAATGGATTTACTTGAACCAATACCGGATTTTATTTTAGTCTTTCTGGGATCAAGTCTGATCTTAGGGGGTTTAGGGGTCGTATTACTTCCTAATCCAATTTTTTCTGCTTTTTCCTTGGGATTGGTTCTGGTTTGTATATCCTTAGTTTATATTCTACTGAGTTCTTACTTTGTAGCTGCTGCACAACTACTGATTTACGTCGGGGCTATAAATATTTTAATCATTTTTGCTGTGATGTTCGTGAACGGTTCAGAATATTCTAACTATTTTAATCCTTGGACAGTTGGGGATGGAATTACTTTGATGATTTCTACAAGTCTTTTTATTTCACTAATTACTACTATTCTAGATACGTCATGGTACGGGATTATTTGGCCTACAAGATCAAACCAGATTGTGGAACAAGATTTGATAATTAATAGTCAACAAATTGGAATTCATTTATCAAGAGATTTTTTTCTTCCATTTGAACTTATTTCAATAATTCTTTTAGTTGCTTTAATAGGCGCAATTGCTGTAGCTCGTCAATAACAATAATAAATCATCAATGAAAAAATTTACTATTTGTTATATGTGATTCAATCGAATCGGTTGAATTCTTATTTCGATTAAAAATCATTAGATTTAAAAGGAGTTGTTTAACAATGCTAGAACATGTACTTGTTTTGAGTGCCTATTTATTTTGTATAGGCATCTATGGATTGATCACAAGTCGAAATATGGTTAGGGCCCTTATATGTCTTGAACTTATATTGAATGCAGTTAATATGAATTTCGTAACATTTTCTGATTTTTTTGATAATCGTCAATTAAAGGGAGAAATCTTATCGATTTTTGTTATAGCTATTGCAGCCGCTGAAGCAGCTATTGGACCGGCTATTGTTTCAGCAATTTATCGTAATCGAAAATCAACTCGTATTAACGAATCGAATTTGTTGGGTAAGTAGTATTTATTATATCTTGTATTAACGAATTGAATTTGTTGAGTAGGAGTATTCATTATATAAATTTGAATATTTAAAATAGTCAATATTATATTAATAAATAAATAACTAAAAAAAGAAAGAAATTAAAATTCATATAGTTGCTACATTAAGGTATGATCTTGGTTAAAAAAATAGACTAAATCAAAGTATTTTGGTCTTGTCTACTAAAGCAATCCAGAAATAGATTGATTAGAAAAATTCTGATAACTTGTTGATTCGTCTGGTATCTAAATATATGCTTTGTTTCTAAGATTACTAGATCGAAGTCTTATAACGTTCAAAAATGTATAGATCCAATGTCACATTCAGTAAAGATTTATGATACATGTATAGGATGTACTCAATGTGTCCGAGCTTGCCCAACCGATGTATTAGAAATGATACCTTGGGACGGATGTAAAGCAAAACAAATCGCTTCTGCTCCAAGAACAGAAGACTGCGTTGGTTGTAAAAGATGCGAATCTGCCTGTCCAACAGATTTCTTAAGTGTTCGGGTTTATTTATGGCATGAAACAACCCGCAGTATGGGGCTAACTTATTAATACGTTCTAGAAAACTCGATTTGAACCCATAACCCATTTTTTTTTTTTATTTTACCGACAAAATTTGTGCTCATAATATTCTTATGAGCACGGGTTTTTCTGGTCCAAGTATATCTTGTCTTTACCACGAATTTTTTTCCTTGGTTAACGTTAATTGTAATTTTTCCAATATCTGTGGGTTCCTTAATTTTATTTTTTCCGCATAGGGGAAATAGGATCATTCGTTGGTATACTATTTGTATATGCATCTTAGAATTCCTTTTAATCGCCTATACATTTTGTTATCATTTCCAACCAGATGATCCATTAATACAACTAGTGGAGGATTATAAATGGGTCAGTTTTTTTAATTTCCATTGGAGATTAGGAATAGATGGACTTTCTATAGGACCCGTTTTACTAACAGGATTCATCACCACTTTAGCTACTTTATCGGCTTGGCCGGTTACTAGGGATTCTCGATTATTTCATTTCCTGATATTAGCAATGTACAGCGGGCAAATAGGATCATTTTCTTCCCAAGACCTTTTACTTTTTTTCATCATGTGGGAGTTAGAATTAATTCCCGTTTATCTACTTCTATCCATGTGGGGAGGAAAGAAACGTCTGTATTCGGCTACAAAATTTATTTTGTACACAGCTGGGGGCTCCGTTTTTCTATTAATGGGAGTTCTGTGTATCGGTTTATATGGTTCTAATGAGCCAACATTAAATTTTGAAACATTAGCCAATCAGTCGTATCCTGGGGCCTTAGAAATACTCTTCTATATTGGTTTTTTTATTGCTTTTGCTGTCAAATCACCGATTATACCTTTACATACGTGGTTACCAGATACCCATGGAGAAGCACATTATAGTACTTGTATGCTCTTAGCTGGGATCTTATTAAAAATGGGAGCGTATGGGTTGATTCGTATCAATATGGAATTGTTTTCTCACGCCCATTATCTATTTTCCCCTTGGTTAGTAATAGTGGGTACAATCCAAATAATTTATGCGGCTTCAACATCTCTTGGCCAGGGTAATTTAAAAAAAAGAGTAGCGTATTCGTCTATATCTCATATGGGCTTTATAATTATAGGAATTGGTTCGATAAGTGATACAGGGCTTAATGGAGCTCTTTTACAAATAATATCTCATGGGTTTATTGGTGCTGCACTCTTTTTCTTGTCAGGGACGGCTTACGATAGAATACGTCTTGTTTATCTTGACGAAATGGGCGCAATAGCTATCCCAATGCCAAAAGTATTCACGATGTTCAGTAGCTTTTCGATGGCTTCGCTTGCATTGCCGGGTATGAGTGGCTTTGTTGCCGAATTGGTAGTTTTTTTTGGAATAATTATTAGCCAAAAATATTTTTTCCTGCCAAAAATGCTAATTACTTTTCTAATGGCAATTGGAATCATATTAACTCCTATTTATTCATTATCTCTATCACGACAAATGTTCTATGGATATAAGCTTTTTAATGCTCAAAACTCTTCTTTTTTTGATTCTGGACCACGAGAGTTATTTCTTTCAATTTCTCTCTTTTTACCCGTCCTAACTATTGGTATGTACCCGGATTTCATTTTTTCATTGTCGGTTGACAAGGTAGAAATTATTCTATCTAATTTTTTTCTAAACGGTTTTCATAACTAAAAAATTCTATGATTTAAAAATCATTTATAAGTCAGTTTTTAGTAAAGAGAATTGAAACCCACACTGATACGAACCATATGAATCGATACAATAGTGTATCGATTCATATGGTTCGTATCGGTTCACACAAAAATTTTTATATGCACCATACTCTGTTGTAGTCGTAAGATACGTTCGTGAATTTAATTCTATGTTAAAGTAAAGGAACCATAACTATGCAACCCTACTCCAAATAGATTGACCCCAAAATAACATATCCAAATTATAAGAAAGCCTATAGACGCTACAATTGCCGAATTTTCGTCTTGTAAGTTTCGATTTGTTCGAGTATGTAAATAAATCGCGAATATGATCCAAGTAATAAATGCCCATGTTTCTTTTGGGTCCCAATTCCAATATGATCCCCATGCTTCATTAGCCCATACTGCTCCCGAAAGAATACCTACGGTTAAAAATAGAAACCCTAAACTAATAACCCGATAACTCCAATAATCCAATTCTTCAATCAATTGGGATCTGTAATAATTCTTGGCGAAAAAAAAAGAATCCTTTTGTATTTTTAAAAGATTCTTTTTTTCACCGATGTATTCAATTTTACCAAGGGTAAATGAATCGTGTAATAAAGAATGACTTTCACAAAAAAGACAAAAAATTTTTATGCTTTTTCGAAATGTGATCACTAGAAGTGCTGCTGATAATAATGATCCACATAAAAGGGACGCATAACCCAATATCATCATCGTTACGTGCATTATTAACCATTCGGATTGAAGAGCAGGTACTAATATCGAAGATTCGTGTATTTCGGTTAAAAGCCCTGACATCGAAAAGCCTTGAGTAAAAACAGCACTTGAACTCGTTATTATGTTTAAAAGATTGTTCTTTTTTTTGAAATAGAGAACTATATGAACAAGGGAAAAACTCCATGATAGGAAGATTAGTGATTCATATAAATCACTTAGTGGAAAATGACTCGAATAAATCCAACGCGTAACCAATAATCCTGTTATAGAGAAAAAACTAACTAGCAGGCCATTTTCGGATAAATGAGATAATTGTAACACTTCATCTACAAAAAAAAAGGTTGTTAAACGAATTAGAATTACGATTGAAAAAATTGAAAAGGAAATATGCGTTAATATATGTTCTAAGCTTGAAAATATCATACAATATTTTTAAAAGTGCGTTGCCTAAATGCAACTCAAGAGTTGAATTTATTATAGAATCTTTTTATTCTTTTTAAAAGTTAAAAGATGACATGCCGCTACTCGGACTCGAACCGAGATGCTCTAGCACTGCTTCCTAAGAGCAGCGTGTCTACCAATTTCACCATAGCGGCTGGTGTTCAACTTATACTTATAATAGCTAATCAACAAAGAATCATCGAGAATTTAGCAGTCTATTAAGAGTAAAATTTTGAGTTTCTTTTAGGGACTTAAGGGTTTTCATGGGTTTTCGACTACTCTAGAATTGTATTGTAACTAGATAATTCGACCCTAAAATCTCAAGCAAGAGTCAATCAAGGGATAGAACTAAAAAAGGTTTTGTTTTACTTTTTAAATTTTAATGAACCTTTTCTCTTTCTTTTTTTTAATTCCAGGAATCAAACGGAACAAAATAATTTTTTTAGGTTAGCAATGAAGAAAAAACAGAAAAAGAAGACATCCAAACTAGATACATTGTTCCTATTAAAAGTTCTTACGAAATTTTTGATTTAATTGAGTTGATAGTAGGAGATATATGAGTAATTTCTATATTAATTCTTATAAATCTAACAAGAAATGTGTTGATGGGGAAACTAAGCTTTCCCGTCTGGGAAATTAAAAAATTCATGCAAAAAGTCTTTTCTTGTGTTCATTCGTTTGTCAGCAACAAATACTTTTTTCATAAAAAAAGTATTTGTATTTACTAAATTCAGTAAAAGTAAAAAGGGTTGCTTTTTTTTTACTGAATTTAGTAAATAATCTAAAAGTAACGACTAGAAAATAAAAGCTAAAAGAGTAAGTTGAGTTTCATTTAATATTTCCTATAACATTTTAAATTTCCATTCTCTAGTAAGTTGAGTCAATAAAGAATAAATGAGTCAATTTTTGAATGCATTCAGACTATTCCAACTTTATTACTTATTTGTTTTTGTTTGCTGCACAAAAAAACTTTTTGAATTTCCAGTCAAAAGAGATTTACCTAATGAAAAAGCTTTTAAAGCGGTCCAATACCCCTTCTTTTTCCAAATATTTTTACGAATATGCTTTTTTGATGTAGAAATACGCTTTTTTGGAACTGCCATTAAAAAAAAACTCCTTATTGCTCTAATTGGATGTGAAAGACATGTATTGTTCAAAAGAAGTTCTTCCTTCCTATTATATTCATATATTCATTCGATTTTTTTGCTAATGAATATTATCTTTGGAAAAAATAACATAGAAGAAATATATAAGGTTTGGTTTTTTTAACTTTTTCTATTTCCTAGAATCGACTTAAAACGGTTTTTATTAATCCGTATGCTTATTTGCAACTCTTTCTTATTAAACCCTAATATCCATTAAATTAACTAGTAGATAAATAAAATTAGTTGAACTGAAATCTCTTAAACAAAAAGAATAAAATCTTGCATTTTTTATTTTTAGTTCTGTTTATTTTCAATGTTGTACATTGAATTTAGATGTGATAAAATACAGAAATAAGAATAAGATCCAAAATTTTGCTTATTTAAATGAAAAAATGCATTTTCTTTTCTATTACCGTAACTGTTCAACTTCGTACACCGTACAAGAGAGTACGTTACATTTTCAAAAAATAGGAATTACTCTGTTTCATAAGATTTGACCTATTGTAATTTCTTGAGTTAAATATTTGAAGTATTTATAAGAAAAAAAAGAAATAAAAATAATAAGAAAAATGATTGCTTTCACTAGTTTTCCTTAGTACATATCTTCCCTTTTAGTTATTCCCCTCAAAGAGGTAAGATCTGGTAAATGGGAAACAAGAAAAATCAATTAGGAAACTAAGAATTACAAAAAACTTTTTATGCAACAGACATATCAATATGGGTGGATTTTACCTTTTATTCCACTTCCAGTTCCTATATTCCTAGGGTTGGGTCTTCTTCTTTTTCCAACAACAACAATCAGACTTCGCCGTATGTGGTCTTTTCAGAGTGTTTTATTGTTAAGTATAATCTTGGTTTTTTCAACCAATCTGTCTATTCAGCAAATAAATAGCAATTCTATTTATCAATATGTATGGTCTTGGCTCATTACTAACGATTTTTCTTTAG